GCTTTCTGGGTCGTCTCAGACTTTACGATTACTATGTTATTTCCAAAATCGTTGTAGATAAACACACAAAAGGTTTACTTGTTACTAATTTAGTCTAGCCTATATTTTTCTTTAGATCTCTTGTTTCACTCCGATAGTATTATCGATTATATGAATGCAGAGGAAATGAATGCATTTCTATACTATTTAATTAGAAAAAAGTGGGAAATTAAATAAGTGAAATAGAGGAAGATTCTATTTTATTTGATCTATTTCACTTATTTAGACTAGATCATTACACTAGATCTTACGGAGCCTACTCATGTACAACATGATTCGGATCTGATCATAGAAAAGATTCTCTTCAAGCGAACCAGCCTATCTTCTGTATAGGGGTTTACACAGTGGTTGGAACAAAGACACATTTGGTTGTGAATTCCAATGTGGCAGACATATATCTACACAGACTAATCAATAGTTCAAGTCACACACTCCCATAATCTATTTTCTCTTCGGAGAATTCCCCTCAACTCCACTATATTCTTTACTTGACACAAGTAGTTGAAGGGAAATATCCAAATCCATGTCTTATTATTTTCAATAATCCATACTTGTAGCAATAAAATCCTATTATTCCTCCTCTAAGTGATAAATGATTGATTACAAATATCTATTATATATCTATCTTCTCTATAAAGGACCAGAAATACCCTGTTTACGTATCATTGGAAAGTGCATTAACATAAATACAGCAGTAAGAAGTGGCAATACAAAAGTGTGTAAACTATAAAAACGAGTCAACGTGGATTGTCCCACACTAGCACTTCCACGTAATAATTCTACCAAAGGCGATCCTATTACAGGAATAGCCTCAGGTACACCTGTTACAATTTTAACTGCCCAATAACCAATTTGGTCCCAAGGTAAGGAATAACCAGTTACGCCAAAAGATGCGGTCAATACTGCCAAAACCACACCTGTAACCCAAGTCAATTCGCGAGGTTTTTTAAATCCACCGGTCAGATACACACGAAAAACATGTAGAATCATCATTAGGACCATCATACTTGCCGACCATCGATGAACTGATCGGATTAACCAACCAAAGTTAGCTTCCGTCATTATGTATTGCACAGAGGCAAAAGCTTCAGTAACGGTCGGACGGTAGTAAAAAGTCATAGCAAACCCCGTAGCTACTTGTACTAAAAAACAAGTAAGCGTAATTCCCCCTAAACAATAAAATATATTGACATGGGGCGGGACATATTTACTAGTTATATCATCCGCAATCGCCTGAATCTCGAGACGTTCTTCGAACCAATCATAGACTTTATTGAGATAGATGAAAATACCCCTCTCAGAACCGTATATGAGACTTTCATCTCGTACAGCTCAAGCAAAAACACCCAAATAATAGTGGATATTAAATAGAAAGTTTAAAATTTCTTAATTTTTTATTAATTATTAATCCTTTCATTTTATTAATCCTTTCATTTTATTAATTTTAATAGTAAATTCGTTTTTTTCAAAAAAAAATTAGAAAGCTTTTCTTTGTGGTGATCATACCAAAACATCAAGTTGGCTCAATCGTCTTTATGTTGATACTTACGGGCCTCTTGAATCCTCTCTTTACCTATTTTTTTCTTGAATTTGTTTTTGTCTCTAATGTGGCTTTTTCCTTTCTTTATTATTAAATTGATAGGAATTCTCTTGTTAAGACCCTATGAATCAATTAAAACCTTAGATTCATACTAGAACCACGATGATTCAATAAAAAATCATAAGCTAAGCCAAGAATTCCCTGAGTAAGAACCCGTTGGATCATCACGTATTCCATGAATTAGATAAAATGAAAAAACAAAAGAAAAATCTTTCTTTTGTTTTCAAACAGTTTGAAATTTTTTTTGGAGTCCAGATACGAGGTCGAATATTAAGTATGAATCATAGTTCCAATATTTCTTAATCTAGTTCATATAGTTCGTGTTCCAGATACTCTAATAAATATCCGACGAAGTATAACCATCTCTATCAAGGTGACAGATCTATTCTCTGTACTATCAATAGAATCAATTCTAACAAGTCACACACTCATATTCCGGAAATACAGAAAAAAAGAAATTCCACGATCGAACTACCAAAATAGAATAGGCCAGGCCATAAGTCCGAGTTCTAACTGATTTTTTTTATTCAAAAGCTAGAACTTTGTGGTTCTTATAGATTTAATTCATGGAAATTCCATCCAATAAAACGGAAGAATTATAAATCTCCAAAATAATAGATAGAAATACTGCAAATAGAGCCATTGCGACACCCATCAAAGGAGTCGTTCCCCACCCCGGAGCTACTTTACCATATTCCGAATTCAATGGTTTTAATAAACTCCCTACAGTAGTTTGTCTTGGGCCAGATTTCGAACTGTTCTCAACAGTTTGTGTAGCCATAAATCCTATTGTATTCATTGAGATTTGTTGACTTTGTATACCATTCCGTTGTAAATAAACGATCTTATGATAGATCCGTT